GGGATTCATTGAGATTCTAAAATTGGATGGAACGATACTTAATTTAGGGTGAGCCAATAGGATGAACTGAAAAAGTTCTGTATCATTAACTATTTAAGATGTACGGTAACATCAATTAGATATCCGGCTACGAAAAAGAAAAAGTAGGATCAAATAAAATGAAAAGAAATGGACCGAATTTTTTTATAATGTATCTCAGATAAATTTTGACTATTCTCACCTCTGAACTTCCCTAGATTCAACTTTTTGGCCTTTCAACCAAGTAATTTTACGATTTGAATATTGTTAAAATAGTAACATTCTTTTTGGAGCGCAGAAAAAATCGAAACAAAATGGAATCATTCATTTTCAGACTAACTTTCTATACCTAGAATATACATCTATTCATTCTTTAGCTAGAAAGAGTATATCTCCGTACGCCTAGATAAATTATGTATGATGATCAAGACCACTAAAAAATATGTATCTATTCCCAAATTTTAAGAAATTTGGGAATAGATACTCATAGAAATGAATCGCCGGGAACCAGATTTGAACTGGTGACACGAGGATTTTCAGTCCTCTGCTCTACCGGCTGAGCTATCCCGACCATTCTTGACACATCACCCTAATTTTAGGAAATTACTTGAGTCTATGTCAACTAAATAAAAAAAAAAAAAAATACTTTTTGTTTTGAATTTTAATTAAAAAAAAGGGATATAGGATAAAAAATTAGCGGATTAAATGGGCTTTTGGGGATAGAGGGACTTGAACCCTCACGATTTCTAAAGTCGACGGATTTTCCTCTTACTAAAAATTTCATTGATGTCGGTATTGACATGTAGAATGGGACTCTATCTTTATTCTCGTCTGATTAATCCGTTATTCAAAAGATCCATCAGACTATGGTGGAGTGACTGATTTGATCAATCAATATTATTCTATTGAAAGAGTAAATGTTGTCAACTCCATTTGTTAGAACAGCTTCCATTGAGTCTCTGCACCTATCCTTTTTTGATTTTAACTTTCTGAACTTTTATTTATTTGTTTTCGGAAAGAAGGATTTGGCTCAGGATTGCCCATTTTTAATTCCAGGGTTTCTCTGAATTTGAAAGTTTTCACTTGGTAAGTTTCCATACCAAGGCTCAATCCAATTAAGTCCGTAGCGTCTACCAATTTCGCCATATCCCCCGTTTTTTTCTTTGAGATTGATATCATATCTCATTAGGATGTTTTTTCATTTGTATTATGAGAATTATATGATGGAACTGTTGAATTTATTAGAAACCTACTCCCATTTTTGGAAAAATTTCCTTCTATTTGTTTGATTGATTTTCTTTCATCTATATCAGATAGCCATATTTAGTCGAATCAGAAATGATTCTATTATCTGTGTATTCGCAATTCAATATACAGAGATATATACTACATTTATCTCTATTTTATATGTCCCTCCTTCTTTGATTTTTTGAGAGTATTTAGGATACTCTAACGTTCGATTCTTTTTTTCCTTAGAGCAGACAGATACAGACCTTATAATAACAAAACGAAAATCAAAAATCTATTTATTAATTTCAAATTTGACATTCATTTAGAAATTCAATAGAAATATCAAATTTCTATCGATACATTCTTTTTTATATTATACATAGTTCATCTTAATGCATACGAATTTTGTAATATAAATTACTGTTTACTGTAATCTAATTAGTCATTATTTAAAATTCTAAAAAATGAGACTATTTAAAATAGAAATTTTAATTTTAAGATAGTATTCCATATACTCTTTACTATTTTCTATATCTATTTATTTCTATATCTATTTATATAGAGTTTTTATATAGAATTTTATTTTAAGGTATTCTAATTCTAGAATATTAAAGAATATATAATATTAAAGAATATATAAAGAATATATATAGAAACAAATAATCTTCCTATCTAATAATCAGGATATCGGGATAAATACATATCTATATTTAGATATTCATATAGATTCGATGAAAATATGAATTCTATTCTATATTATTCTTGAAATATTAAAATAATCGAAATAAAGAAGCAAAAATATTCAAAAAATGAATAAAATGGAATTCAAAACAAAAAAGAGAATTTGACTATACGAATTAAAATGACGATATTGTTTTATTGATCAAAATTATTTGATAAATCGATCAAAATAGTATTCTATTTAACTATTAATATAGTATTCTATTTAACTATTAATTAAAATTCTTATCTTAAAATTATTCTGATTTTTAGGATATATACTAAAATATCAAATAAATAATAACTATTGGATAGTTTATATTTTTTCTATGTTTGTATTTATTTGATTATGATTATGATATAGTAATTTGGTTATGAAGAGCTAATATAAAACAATTAATAACTAAGATCCCAGTAGTTTAGGAAATAATTCCGATAAATCCACAATTTGTGTTATGAGAGCCCGCTTAGCTCAGAGGTTAGAGCATCGCATTTGTAATGCGATGGTCATCGGTTCGATTCCGATAGCCGG